TAACTGAATTAGATTTTTCATAAACCTATCCTATTTTTCTTGGGTTAACCAGAAGACGTTAAGTTAATTATATAAGTTTTAAACTCTAATTTTGATCAATAATAAGTTTTATCTTTTCTCCTACCTTCAGAAGAATTAATTCCCCCTTATATCGTTAAGATTTTCTGAAAGGTAACTATCTCGGTTTCATCTCATATATGAAATTTATATAGAATTTTTGAAAAAGACTTTCCTCCGTAAGAAAAAAGAACTTACAATCTTTGGGATCTGATGCTACACCGCTGCTAAATACCTTAGTGGATCGACTCTATTACATAAGTTGATTCCTAACTTTATACTCATATTATGACATAAGTAAGCAGTTCTTAACTATATCGACCCAATAGCTTGCTAATTGATCTTTACGGTGCTTTCTCTATCAATTTGATCCTTTATCCATAGAGTATATAGGCGTATTTATTTCTTTATATTTGAAATATTTTTCATTGCTACAGCTGATAAAAATCGTTGCTTTGGACAATACATATGTAGAAAGCCTATTTTATTTTAGTATTTACTAGCCAATTTGATCTTTTTTTCCTTCTTTCTATAATGGAGATAGTCGCACGTAATGACAGATCACGGCCATATTATTAAAAGCTTGTGGTAAGAATGGGTTTCGTTCTAGTGCCCGGAAATAATATTCCAAAGCCTTCGTATGCTCTCCGTTGCTTGTGTGTATAAGGCCTATGTTATAGAGTATATAACTTCGATCATAGGGATCAATTTCTGGTCGCGTAGCTTCATAATAATTCTGTAAAGCTTCCGCATAATTTCCTTCGGATTGAGCCGACATCCGTTACGGCCGTTCATTCTATTCAAAGAATCTCCGTTCCAGAACCGTACATGAGATTTTCACGAACAAAGAAATTGTTGGAGTTACTATTTTACTAATACAATTGGTGTTAAGAAAAGACCTCTTTCGGGAAGGCTGGCTAGAAATTTCTTGGAAAAATAGTAACTCCAACAATTTCTTTGTTCGCAACGCCTTCTATTTCCAGGAATCAGTCACTTCAACAATCTTTGATGGTTATATGGGTATCCAAAGTACAAACGAGATGGATGTTTGTTGTCCCTACCATTCATCCTTGTTAGTCCCGATACCGAGAAGGGATAATTTCTAATATAACAAAGTTTTCGTGTTGTTGATTCCGTAGAGTAGTGCGTTTTCCCCTATGCCGCCCATTGGTACTAGTGGCGTCGTATTGAACCGCAAGCCAGAACCTATAGGTGTAACCGTTCGCTCAATACTAAAATCGATAATTAAAGCATCTGAAGCCGCNNTTTTTTTCCCCTGAAGTTGTCGGAATTATTCGTAATAAGATATTGGCTACAATTGAAGAAGTCTTATCAATAAAATTTCCATTTATCCGGGATCTAGGCATAATTAACAATCCATTCTATAATTCTTCCCATTTTCACAAAAGAAAATGATTCCACATATTTTTTAGAATTAGTCTATTTTTATGATAAAAATAGACTAATTCTAAAAAATATGTGGATCTTCCTATGCCCTTTTGGACAGGGGGGATGAGATATGAAATATTTGAATCAGATTGGATTTCCTACTAAATTATCAGTATACTACTAAATTTGTAGGAACTATGGTTGACTAACCAAGGACTTTATTTTACTATAGATTTTCTGGTAATAGTGTACTAATATGAATGACTCGCTATTCACTTCACTCGGTTTCTGACCAATAATAAGATTATGAAGGAGAGATGGCCGAGTGGTTCAAGGCGTAGCATTGGAACTGCTATGTAGGCTTTTGCTTACCGAGGGTTCGAATCCCTCTCTTTCCGTTTCTATCGAGTCACCAACGTTACCGACCACAATGTATCAAATAAAATAACAATGGATAGCATTATTCCAACAGTAAGTAAGAACTTTATTTGAAGATATTCTCTATTCCTAATTACATTACTGTGGTACGTAAAATACAAATATGAGAAAACTAAAAAAGAAAAAAATATTACTGCAGATCTATTTGTGATACGTGAATAAAATAAGAAAAATGTGGATCACGGCTCTTAAATAGATTTCCTTCGACAAAAAGGGTATGGTATAAAGTCAAATTGTCTGAACCTTTCTTTGTTATTTTTATTAGGTTCAAGTCTGACGGGAATAATATTCTACGACTAACAACTCATTTATTTTCAAACCAATCCACTTACTATCTATTATTTGATTTACTAATCCTTTATATTGGAATGAGTCAATAGTCAAATGTTTTGGCAATTCCTCGCGGAGCGATGAAGCAATATAATTTTGAATCAGAGCTTTCGATTTTTGTTTATCCTTCGTAGTAATAATATCTCGGGGTTTGCAACGATAACTTGGTATATCTACTACACGACCATTAACTAAAATATGTCTATGGTTTACTAATTGTCTGGCTCCAGGAATGGTTGAAGCCATACCCAATCGAAAAAGTATGTTATCCAAACGCATCTCAAGTAGCTGTAGTAAAACCTGACCTGTTGACCCTTTGGCTTTTCCAGCGATATGTACATATCTAAGTAATTGTCGTTCTGTCAGACCATAATGAAAACGCAATTTCTGTTTTTCTTCTAGACGAATACGATATTGCGATCTTTTCCCAGAACGCAATTGGTTTTTAAGATCATTTCCAGATCTAGGCCTTTTACTAGTTAATCCAGGTAAAGCCCCCAGACGGCGTATTTTTTTGAAACGAGGCCCTCGGTAACGAGACATAAAACTCCTTTTTTTATTTTATTGAAATTTTTAAATAAAAATCTAAATTAAGACTGAACTAAAGGATAAACAATGCAAGGCTAAATCTACTGAAGTATACAATACTTCAGTAGAATGAAAATAGAATGGAATGCATTGTATCAATATCTAGATTTTTTGTATTTGTATATGATAGTAAGGAAGTTTAGTCTCTGTTTTATTATTTATTTTGTGAGAGATCTAATCGTTCCACTCCAATCCATTTTTTATTCATGTTATGTTAATACGATATAATAGATCAGCGACCGATATTTGAAGAAAGGGGGGAGAAGAGATTATCAATCATGGAAAAATCGATAGATAAAAGCCGGCTATCGGAATCGAACCGATGACCATCGCATTACAAATGCGATGCTCTAACCTCTGAGCTAAGCGGGCTCACGCTCACATAGCAGAAATAGAAATAGTGAATAGGGATTCCGGAAACTACCATATTTGATATATCAGCTATAAATTAATAAAATTTAATTAGAAAAAAAATAATGGGTATCGATCCTTCCAGTATTACAAATCGCGCTTTTAAACTCAAAATGAAGAGAGGAGACATATATTATGTGGGATATATCTATTCATATTGAATTGGGGACACATCAATGATAGAATCATGTCTGATTAGAACTAATATGATTCATTCAATACAATGAAAATGAAATTATAGAGGATGGCGAAAAAAGTGGCATACATTTTTTAGATATAAGAATCATTATATAATTAATTCAACGCAACGATTCCAAGATAAATAAATAAAAGAGTTGAATAGAATTACAACTAGATCCTGTCGCAAAAGGGGATATGGCGAAATCGGTAGACGCTACGGACTTGATTAAATTGAGCCTTGGTATGGAAACCTGCTAAGTGATAACTTCCAAATTCAGAGAAACCCCGGAATTAAAAATGGGCAATCCTGAGCCAAATCTTTTTTTTTTCAAAAAGGAGGGTTTAATTTGTAATTTATAGTTTTAATATTATATTAATATAAAAATATCAAAATTAAACTACAATCAAAAAAAGGATAGGTGCAGAGACTCAATGGAAGCTGTTCTAACAAATGGAGTTGATTACGTTACATGCGCTAGTAGCCGGAATCCTTCTATCAAAATTATTGAAAAGATACCCGCCCTATATATGTAGATATACATACTCACATAGTAAACGATTGATTAATCGCAGCCCAAATCCATTATATATGAAAAATTTAAGAATTATTGTGAATCTATTCCATTCGATATTCCAATCGAAGTTGGAAGAAGAATTGAATATTAAGTGATCAAATTATTCATTCCAAAGTCTGATAGATCTTTTGAAAAACCGATTATTCGAACGAGAATAAAGAGAGAGTCCCATTCTACGTGTCAATACCGACAACAATGAAATTTATAGTAAAAGGAAAATCCGTCGACTTTATAAGTCGTGAGGGTTCAAGTCCCTCTATCCCCAATAAAAGCCTATTTTTATTTTTATTACTAACTTAACTATACTTCCTAGACTACTTTTTTTTATCTAATAAATTCAGGGGCTGGGTAAGATTTTTTAATACTTTCTTACTTTTTTAGTCCCTTTAATTGATAAAGTGCTCTACTAGGATAATGCGGGGGAAAAGGTCGGGATAGCTCAGTTGGTAGAGCAGAGGACTGAAAATCCTCGTGTCACCAGTTCAAATCTGGTTCCTGACACGTAAATAATGGATCAAATAATTATTAATACAAATTAATCGAGACTAATCGAGATATATATTTATTATCATTAATAGCCTCTAGCATTATAATTTCATTATATATGTTATATGTATACCTAAATTATATTCATCTAGATATATAAGATATATGGTTATAGTGTTAGTGTATGGATATATCTCCATTTTTTGAGATGGGGTAAAATATATGTTATGTCTGGTCTGGTAAAGAACAAAATGGGATTATGCTCTCTTTTTTGACTGTGCTTTTTATCACCTAAATGTTAAGCCTTCATATTGTATTTCTTAATTTTGTTTTTATATTTATTCTATTTTTTCACTCCTACTTATACTTTACTTAATTGTATTTTACTTCCTGAGATCCCTCTAAGTAATATTAATATGCGCGGTACAAAGTTCATGGTACATGGTATAGAACTCTTTTGATTCATCCTATTCTATTGTTTTTTTGCTCATACGAAATGCATACAAATTGGGGAATTGAAGCCCCTTTCTTTTTAGCTTTTAGCCC